GAATTCTCTTATCCCATTCGGAAAGATATCATCTCATAATTATCTATGGCTGTTTATGTCTCTAGCATGACCACTTGATAAAATGTGGAGGAAAGTAGGACAAATGGCCGATACTACTGGAAGGATTCCTCTTTGGATAATAGGTACTGTAGCCGGTATTCTTGTGATCGGTTTAATCGGTATTTTCTTTTATGGTTCATATTCCGGATTAGGTTCATCCCTGTAATAATCGGATGAACTGAGTTGTAGACATGAAAGCATAAGAACTCAACGGGATCCCCCTCGAATCAGACAAGGAAAGAGGGGGTAAGTCCCGTTGAGTTCTTAATAATCATAATCTTTTTTTTTTTAGAGATGTTTCAAAAACCTCCACCTTTTCTGATGATGTTTTTAAAAAATGAACTTCGTTAATTGATTCAGAACATCTGTTACTCAATAGTATCTGTCAATACTTAAAACAAAGAAGGAATCACTCGATTTACCCTTTTTGGATGACTCACAATTATATATAAATAGAATATATTTCTATCAATCAGATATCATGCAAACCCTTTCTATACTAATAGAATAGAACCTTACTCCATTTAATCTAATAAATATTTAATCTAATAAAAGTAAAATTTTTTTTTATAAGTTCGTTGAAATTGAAGAAGTTCTATATTGCTCAATAAATTGACCTATATTTATTTGTCCACTACCACTATGTTACGTAAGAAATCTAAAAAAGGGTTATGATAAAATAAACCTATATAAAAAAAAAAAAAAATGAAAACTACAAATATCCATTTTTTACGAACGGGATCGAGAATCTTTATTAATTCGACACAAGAAAGGGTTGGGTAAAATTCCGTTTCTTGTGTCAAGGACTAGGAGACGAACAATCTCCCCTAAAATCCTTTGTTCCTCTCATTTATACTTTGGTTTCTATTCTCCGCTTATTTATCTTTTGTTTTGATTCTAGTCAAATATAAAACTATTGATTCATTCTATATCATACCGTTTCAATTTGGATTGAAAAAACAAATAAATAAAGAAGAGTTAAGTAAAACAGTCGCCTTCACAATATACTATGACCAGGAATGCGGTATTAAGTAATTCCCGAAATCCGGTAGAATAAAGAATATAAATAAGCAAAATTTTTTTGATCATACATAATTCCCAACAAAAATTTGTTTATTTTTAGAGCTTGATGTTGATAAATCCGCAGATCTAGAAATTCATTTCGGACAATTGAACCTTCTCAAACTGTTTCTTTTTAAGAACCAAAAAGATTTGTGCCAAAATAACAGATGCCAAGAAGAGCAAAAGACCTTGGACACGTAATGGATCTTGAAGTACTATTTCCGCATCTCCCTGACCAAATCCACCCACATTAGGATTACTCGTTAATGGTTGATCAAGTTTGATGGATTCGCCCTCTGAAACAAGAAGTTCCGGTCCTGGAGGGATAATATCAACCACTTGACGTCCATCCGATGCATCCGCTATGGTTATTTCGTACCCCCCTTTTTCTTTTCGTATTATTTTGCTTACTATACCTGCTGCTGTAGCATTATAAACATTATTGTTACTCTTGCTCCCGTCGGGATAAATCTGACCCCTTCCCCTGTTCCCGCCTACATATATGGGATATTTTAAGAAGTGCACATCTTTCTTAGTAGCGGGGTCCGGGGAAAGAATAGGAAAGGTGATTTCACTATATTTCTGACCAGGAACCGGACCTATCACAAGAATATTTTTTTTAGTGGGACGATAGCTCTGAAAAGACAGATTTCCTATCTTTTCTTTAATCTCGGGCGAAATACGATCGGGAGGGGCTAATTCAAACCCCTCGGGTAAAATAAGAACAGCCCCGACATTCAAAGCTCCTTTTTTACCATTAGCAAGAACTTGTTTCAGTTGCAGATCATAAGGAATTCGAACAACTGCTTCAAATACAGTATCAGGAAGTACCGCTTGTGGAACCTCGATATCCACGGGTTTATTAGCTAAATGGCAATTGGCACATACAATACGGCCAGTCGCTTCTCGTGGATTTTCATAACCCTGCTGTGCAAAAATGGGATATGCATTTGAAAGGGGTGCCTGGGTTAGTATATATATCATGAGCGATACGGAAATGGATCGAGTAATCTCTTTCTTTATCCAAGAAAAGGTATTTTTAGTTTGCATGGTCCAATCATTGATCCCGAAAATTTCTACAATAAAATTAGGTAGGTCGCTAGTATAGTTCCCTATCTATAATTTTGCTATTTACTTAAATATTAAATATAAATAATTTTACTGGAATATTGGAGGAATCCCTTGGATGGGTAGTAAGTACAATTTTGAATGTTTTGCTTATGTACAAAGTAACAAATATTATAATTGGATCGTTCGATCACTTTTCAGTCATTCATTGAATGATAAATCACTACAAGTGAAGGAGATACACGATTTAAATAACGAAAGATCCAATATTTAAAAATTGTATCTAAAATGACTGGAAAAGTAGAAACAAGACCGGATATAATTTGATCATTATGAGCAAATCCAAAATCTTTGTAGACAGAGCCAATCATTAATTCCCAACCGTGGGGCGAGTGGAATCCTATACATAAATCAGTTAATAAAAGAATAGAAAAAGCTTTTATTGTGTCGCTTAAGTTGTATAGGAATTCTTGAAACCAAGAGTTAAGAATAACAAGTTCTTCATTACCTAGAATAGAATAACCACTTAGAATACCGAAACAGATTATATTTGTCGAGAAGTGTAAAATTGTATGGATGCGATCCTCGTTGTGCATCTTGATCAATTGGATCGTTTCTTTGTAGATTTCGATGCGAGGCTTTTGTAAATGTGTTTCCGGGTATTCCTTTATCATTTCGTCCAAACGTAAGAGTTCCTCTAAGTCTATGAATTCTTTTAGAATACTCTTTTCTTGAATATCATTCAAAAAAATTTCGGATTGCCTAGTATTCCACCAATTAGTAAACCAAGATTCCAGACTTTTATTAAATGAGAGAGAGATCCACCAAGGCAAAAATACTATAGATGCAAGATATAGAAGGGAAATTAATACTTTCTTTTTTGCCATTTTTTCGTCTGTGAATTTTAAAATTTTTAATGAACGCACCTCATTCGTCGACTCTATATGATACTAATATTTCTATCAAGCATAAGTTCTATTACAAGTCATCGATGTATTTCCGGATTTTTTTGTGATTCAGTACAGCGGTTAGTCCTTGAATTTAGAAAGAATATAGAATAAGAAAGAGCCCTCTTCAAATTAATAGTAGTCGGATTTCGAGACGAAAGAACTCCCGTTCTATCAAAATATCAAATATTTAGAAAAAAAAATTCTTTACTTTATGATGAAATGTTTTGTTTTGATATATGATGAATCTATCATTTAGATTTGTTACTGAATTGAGTTAAGTGGATTTACATACACATAAAAAAAATTGTGGACATAAACAATTTAGTTTTAGAATTGTTTCATATACGTTTGCTTTGGCTCGAGTAAGCGTTCTGAAGAAACTTCAGTTAAGTTATGCTATAGAAAAAAAGATGATTCTTGAGTTTTTTATCTCTTGCAAAGTATTCATTCTTCAGTTCCTTTTTTCAAAATACTTCAATTGGTACACGCAAGAAATAGGCCAATTCAGCAGCTTTTTGCTCAATCTCTCGTGGAGTAAAATTCTCATCAGTACGAGTCAAGGGAATGGCTCCTTGTCCTTTTATTTCCATATAAAGGACACGACGAGCATAAATACCCTCTTTAATTTCTATTCTGATGGACTGAATGTCTTTCATAAGGAATCGGAGGAATATGCGACGATTTTTTCCAGGAAATCCCCAACGAAAAATACACACTATGCCCTCTTTTATATCGAATCGATCATAACCACTACCTACATTCCACGAAATTGTGCACCACAAATAGGAGCTAATAAAAAGACCTGCGATCCCATAGAAAGACATCACGATACCTTGTGGAAAAAAAATGATTTGCTGAGAAGGAAATAAAGATATAAAATTCCTACCAAAATAACTGGACGTTCCAACCAATAAAAACCCTAATGAACCTAAAAAAAGAATAAAGGCCCAACAGAAATTACTTGTTTTTCGAGACCCCGCTATAAGTTCTACCCATATACGTTCTGATCGCCAACTCATACTCTAACTAGACCTAGTTGCATTTTATTGGAATTGGGAGAATAACAAAAATAATTTTTTTTTTTTTTACTTTTTTTTGTTTCCGAAGTAACTCTCATCAACCAGCACTATTATGATGTGAACCTTTAGGGATAATTCATCGAATTTCTTAGATCCAAACTAAAATAATAACATCCCTTTCATATGATTTCCTAATACATATAGATATATTGACTTTACATTTCAGAAATTCTCCCCGATCCCGATCTATTTGAAAATAGTTATAATTCATTTATCATGTTTACACATACATAAGAGCTTATGCCCGAAGGAAGTCGCATATTATACCATATTTTACTAAATAGATATCCGTGTTATGATCCAAGTAAGTCTTGAAAAAAAAATATATATATATAAGTCCTTGTTGTATCTAAAAAATCTTGTTTTTTTGAACATAAAGAGATAAAGAAGCCATTGCAATTGCCGGAAATACTAAGCCCACTAAAGGCACAAAAATGGAGGGGAGACTGTTGAGAGTTATCATAGAATGGGTACCTCGATTTAATATTTGTACCTGTTATTTATTGTTATATTTATTGTTTTATATTTGAACCTTATCCTTATATTGTTATAAAGATATCTTATAATTCATATATAATTGTTATATTATACTAAGTATACCTAAGTGAGTATATATATACTTAATAGGGATAGGGAGTCTATAAGTATATGTTTTAAGAAATATATATTAATTTAAGAAATATATATATTAATTAATAAAATACAATAAATATATAAATAAATGGACCTATTCATCTTTCTACATGTTTCTAATTCATCTTTCTACATGTTTCTACATGAA